GTGGTCGAATTTTCCATCTCCAAGGAAAAACACTCTGATCTCCTATCAGAAAAATTCCCAATTCTCCTTTTGGCGCTTCGACTCTTACATAAAGTTCTTGTTTGGACAATTCAAAAGTTGGAGAAGGTTTTTTACTAATAAATCGATAGTCAAAATCATTCCATTCAGGGTCTTTTATTCTATCAAAGCGTCGGATTTCTAAATTCTCATAGGGTCCCCCTGGAATTCCTTCCAGAGCCTGTTGGATAATTTTTATGGATTCTGTCATTTCACTGATTCGTACTAAATACCGAGCTAATGAATCCCCTTCCTTTTGCCATTGAATCTCCCAATCAAATTCGTCGTAACACTCATAACGATCAACTTTACGAAGATCCCATTCGATTCCGGAAGCCCGTAGCATTGGTCCCGATAAACCCCAATTTAGTGCTTCTTCTGCGCCAATAATGCCTACGCCTTCAACTCGTTCTAAAAAAATAGGATTCCGTGTAATAAGCTTTTCATATTCAGCAACCCCGGTTAAAAAATAATCGCAAAAATCCAAACATTTATCTATCCAGCCATGAGGTAGATCAGCAGCTACTCCTCCGATACGAAAATAATTATGCATCATGCGCATACCGGTAGCAGCTTCGAATAGGTCATATATCAATTCTCGTTCTCGCAAAATATAGAAGAAAGGGGTCTGTGCCCCAATATCTGCCATAAAAGGGCCAAGCCATAACAAATGGGAAGCGATACGACTCAACTCCAACATAATAGCTCTGATATAGCTAGCCCTTTTAGGTACTTGAATATTGCCTAGCTGTTCGGGTCCATTTACGGTTATTGCTTCTGTGAACATAGTAGCTAAATAATCCCAACGTGTTACATAAGGCAAATATTGTATAATTGTTCGATTTTCTGCAATTTTCTCCATCCCTCTATGTAAATAACCCAATATTGGTTCACATTCAATAACATCTTCACCATCGAGAGTAACGATCAGTCGAAGAACACCATGCATTGATGGGTGGTGAGGACCCATATTGACTATCATGAGGTCTTTTCTTGTAGTTGGTGCAATCATAAGTTTTTTCCCGAGTCATTCTTCCCATGCATTGCTGAAAGTAAAAAGAAGTTCATCAAAATTGAAACGACTAAACTCAAATGGTATCACGCTTCAAATTAACGAGTTTTTATCTCTCGAATATTCAACTTGCCAATTAATTCTTTATAGCGTTCTCTATTTTTTTTTGACAAATAGGCCAGCAGTCGTTGACGTTTTCCCAAAATTTTCCGCAAACCTCTCTGAGATGAAGAGTCTTTTTTGTGCAATTCCAAATGTGAAGTAAGTCTCCTTATCTTAGTCGTGAAACTGAATACTTGAAATTCAACAGACCCCCTGTTTTCTTCGTTTTCTTTTTGAGAAATAACCGAAATGAATGAATTTTTTACCATAAAAAAAACCCCTTTCCCTTTTTACAGATATGGATTTTACCGATCAGTAATAATAATGCCATTAATTTGAATGTGATATATACAATAATCTAATCCGAATTTATTTATGAACTCCTAATTTTCTGAATTCAAATCACTCAATTCAATTTGAAATTGGATTTAGATAGGGATAGAAAAGGATTGGTACATTTTCGCATCGAAGAATTTAGATTTAAAACGAAGAAGTTTTTGTTGATTCATTTCGAGATCTAATTGAGCCATTATTTATTTCATATTGGATATTAGAATGAAATGTGAGACAAGGCATGTGGTCTGTGTATTTGTTTGATTTCATATACCCTATATTATATATATATAGGGTATAGGATATATAGAAAAAGTGTATTATCCACGAATTTTCAATCGTGGATACAGATGTATCCTTAACATACTGAAACGACTTCCGTTATTGGTATCAAACCAATAACGATTCATACAAGCTAAATCCTCTAATCGATAATTAGGCCAAAGAAAGAGCTTTAATTTCATTAATTTATTTTTCTCTCTATCAAGATGCTTACTGTCATGCGAAACTTGGCTGCTGTTTTTTACGTTCTTTCCATTCCAAAATACTGGATTTCTATCTCCACCATTTCTATTCTTTGAATTGAAACAATTTAGAATTCTCAATTTTCTACGACGTCTAAACGATAAAATATTTTCAGGAACAAGCAAATCAAAATGATTTTTGTCTCTATTTCCAGTTATTCTTTGATGTGCTGAAATAGTTTCATCAAAATTATTCTTAGAACCATATCTTTGTTCTTGGTATTTTTTATTAGTTTGGTGTTTACTCTTATGAACCAACGAAATACCTATGGTTTGATACATAATAAATTGGCCATCGTTTTTTCCAGACAGACGAATGGGTTCTATAATCAATACTCCCTTTTTCATCAATTCTGTAAGAGTTAAATTCTTCTGAATCAGCATTATATCCAAACAAATTTCTCTCGTTTGAATCGAGGAGATAGTAATTTTTTTTGGATCTATGAGTCTAAGCAGGAGACAACATACCTTGATATTATTCATCATTCGTTGATTCAAAGTATCGTCCCATCTTAATTGAAAAAGAAAAAAACGTTTCAGGAAGGAATCTAGTTCTGCTTCCGTATTGCTTTTGTATTGTTTTTTCTTTTTCGCTTTTTTCATGTCTGATCTTGCAGAATTTTCTTCAAGATCTTTTTGTTGTGAGAGAGCAGGTCCAAGATCTCCTCGACTTGTGGGTTCTTTTTCTTCTTGATTTCGATGCTTTTTATTCGATGGTATCAAAAAACTTCCTTTTTTCTTTTCATTGATCTTTTTATTTTCACTACTATTTTCATTTCTATTCAAATTTAAAAGAAGTAATTTTCTTGGTATAAACCAAGGTTTCGTTTTATAGGCATTATAAAGTAACACAAGTTCTGGGAAGAACCAAAGTTCCAGATTCGATATGTGACGCTTTAGCATTTTTTCATTCATTCCCATCCAATCAAAAAAAACTTTGTGAGAGTTTGGTGGATTGATTTCTGGAATCATAAGATAAAAAAGATCTTTTTTATGAATTATTTGATAATTATTAGTATGAATTTGAGTATTTTGATTCCTATTGGTATCGATCGTGATCCAGGCCTCAATATCTACTTTTTGTCTAAGATAAAAATTGAGAATTTTCCAATCAAAATATTTTCTATCGGCCGTTTTTTCCATATAGAGAATATCGACCTTTCCTAGAAAATTATTGATAGGGATGTTTCTCAGCATATCAAAAAGGCTTTCTTTATGCGTGTTATAAGAAAGCTCTTGGTTCTTATGTCCTTGAAACGGAGAAAAGCATTCCGTTTTATTTTCATAATTAAGAAATTTATATGATAAAAGATCATATGTATAGTATTTTTGAAAATTATCTTTTTGATTAGATAATGAATATACTTCAAATTGGTTTTGTTTTTTGGAACCAATTAATTGGTCTTTTTCATATGAATGCCTTTTGCTAAAATTTGATTTTTTAGCTATACGACGCTGATGAACTGTATTTCGCCACTTTTCTGGTATTAATCTAGACCATCTGATCTGAGATAAATCGTATTGATAATGTCCTCTTAACCAGTTTTTCCATTGATTCATTTCATAACTCGGAAGTTTCTTATCTCCTAATTTAGAATGAACTATTCCTTGTGTTTCAAAAGAATCCTTTATTTCAGGCTTAAGAAAAAAAAGGATTCCTTGAGATTGAAAAACAGAGCTAAATTTATACAAGTTACTTACTTGGATTTGTGATAATTTGTAAAATACATATGCTTGTGACATGTATGATAAGTCATAAAAAATAGGTGAATTTGTTTTACTATTACTAATATTATCAAGTGACTTTTTTATAGTCGAAATAAAGGCAATTGGATTTTTATTTTTTTTATTAATTATTTCTTGTTTTCTTTCGTTATTGTAAATGGATTTATCAATCATTTTTTTTGTTGATTCAAGAAAAAGTTCTGTATTCATTTTGGGAATATTAATGATAGATAAAAATATTTCTGTGTATATTCTTTCAATGAAAAATTTCAAAAAAAGGGGTAATTTAGAAATTAATCGAGCATTTCTTTTTTTGAATATTTTCCATTTTTCGAATCTTTTAGCATTATAACTTGTTTTGTTAGGACTAATATTATTTATTTTTGGAGTTACTTTTTTTTTCTCTTTTGTGATTCTTTCTATTTGATTTCGAATTGTACTTGTTCTATCAGTCAGATCCTTCATTTTTTTTTCTGTCAATGAAGAATTTGTCGAACTCGGAGGTGCAATTTGACTAAATGATTCGTGAATTATCTGATTGCTGATTATGGAATCTTTTTTTTCTTTAATTTCACTCGATTCATATACTTCTACTTCTCTTAATCGAAATAATAGAATTGGATTTACTTTTGAAAGTTCTTTTATTATTTTTTTTATAAAAATAACACTTTTGATAACCCGTTTTTTTGTTTCTTTTGATACTTTTCGAAGTAATTTTGTTTTTGCTTTAAAAACTATTAGAACTCGAAAATACTGCTTTTTCAATTTTCCAATTTTTCTTTCAAGTTCCTTAAAAATGGGTTTAAAAAAGGAAGGTCGTTTTCGGGGCGAACCAAAAGGAAGTTCAGCTTCCATTCCCCAAACTGTTAAAAAACAAAAATCATCTTTTTCTTTTTTCTTTTTTATTAGATCTTTCTGAGAGGATCGTAGTTTCGATTTGTGCCAAGGTTTCAGACAGAAAGGAAATAAGATTTTTATCTGAATACCGTCTGTCAACCAATTTTTCGGAAATTCTGTTTCCGATAACGGAACACCATTATAGGTACATTTAACATGCATCTCTGTATTCCATTCCTGTAAATCCTCAGACCATTCAGGAAGTTGCAATAGGCATATACGTCCAATATTTTTTGCAATTATCAATGAAGGTAATAGAATATATTTTCTAAAAATAGATTGAGTTAGTAACATGGAACCTCTTATTACTTGCGCAAATGGAATGGTATCCCAGGCCTCTGCTATGTCTA